TATGTAGCGTAAAAGAATAGCAATTTATTTCTATGGAGCATCCCGTAATAAGAAGATAAAATCGGAAATATTGACAGATTTTTGCTTCGTCCAAGAAAAAATCCGCTTCTACAATTTCATCTATATTATATCGAATTTAAATATCAGAATAGCTGATATAGTAATGATTCAATAGGTCAGGTCCACTTACTTTTTCTTTATTTATAATTTTACGGTGGATTTGATAGGAACAATAGAGAAGTAGGATTTGGTTTGGCGATTACGATTAACAATATGGGTCGGATATCTAGGATATTTTTGTCCCAAAACCAAATGAATAATGAGACATGAGGAGGACTACTATGTCCCTACAGGTTAAACTCCCCCTAATAAGAGCAATTTCTTATTATGAAAATGCATAAATTTACACTTTCTAACTATGACTCATAATAATCAGAACTCATTATAATGGTCGAAGACCTTTTCTTTTTTTTTTTTGAAATATCAACAATATGTCTATTCTCCAATGAAAACGAAGACTAAGACTAAGACTCGAGTTTAGTGAAAAAGCCCTTTATCGGATTTGAACCGATGACTTACGCCTTACCATGGCGTTACTCTACCACTGAGTTAAAAAGGCCCGTTTATTCAATTCATGAATTAGGCATTTTCTTCATTATGAGTCTACTGCATGTATCTATATATGTATAGATACATGCAGTAGACTCATAGGAGCTCATTCAGGACCAATAAATTTAATTGACTAGTCATTAATTGACTAGTAATAGTCAGTGGATCAAATTTTTATTTTTATTTTTTTATTTTATAGTGAATTGTTTCAAGACCGACCCTACTTGCTTTGTTTACTTTTACTGATCCATCAGAACAAGATTCACTTGATTTATACCTGTACCAATCCAACATCGACCCGGATTCAAGATCTTTTCTTGAATCATGTAATAGGAGGATTCGTACCCTGAGCCGAATCCTATTTTTAGAAATGAAAAAGAAAACAAAAATTTTATGGATATGGATATGGAATCGTGTCGTGTTATAGTATATATAAAGTATATATATATACTTTATATAATATATAAATATAATATATAAGGTAAAAAACTCTTCGGGTATAGATCTAGAAACTAGATCGAGTTATATATTCTAGTTATATATATTATTATTATTATTATTGACAATTCCAAAAAACTGATCATACTATGATGATAGTATGATGACGGTCGGGCAGATATGCCCCTATCGTCTAGTGGTTCAGGACATCTCTCTTTCAAGGAGGCAGCGGGGATTCGACTTCCCCTGGGGGTAGGGTACTACGAAAGGAAGTTGATCATGGATTATCACTAAGCCCGGAATTAATTCTTCCTGGGTCGATGCCCGAGCGGTTAATGGGGACGGACTGTAAATTCGTTGGCGATATGTCTACGCTGGTTCAAATCCAGCTCGGCCCAATAATTCGCCGCTCATGAGTATGATCTAACCAATTTGTCCTCCGGAAACATAAATGTCCGATCCGTAGAAATATAAAGATCAAGAGTAAATTTTGTTGTTCTATTCTATACATATTTTAATTTTTCCCCTCCTTCTGATCTTTCTAACGATCTAGATTCATGATTCTTAAGTATCAATAAAGGAAAAGAGTCCCCTTTTTCTCATTGAAAGATTTATTAATGATCCATTTTTGGCAATAAAAAAACCCACGCGTTACTAGTAATCCGTGCCACTCTCACTATAGTCCATATCTATTTGGATATGATATCAGTATATCATTTGTGGCTATTTTACAACATGATGAATAGAAAATTCTTTTCTTAGGAAACCATAAGAATATGTATGCTATATGCCTCGCTGGGATTGTAGTTCAATCGGTCAGAGCACCGCCCTGTCAAGGCGGAAGCTGCGGGTTCGAGCCCCGTCAGTCCCGAACTAGGATCCGATCAATTTCTCAATTAATCTCTCCTTTTTAAAGAAAAATTGGGGCAGGGGGAAAGATCTAATTCCCAGTGGGGGATCTTTAGTTCTTTTGTTTTTCATTTCGCATTTCTCATCAGAAAAATGTGGGAATTTCCATTTCTTCTACTAGTACCGATTGATAGGGCAGAGACATATGTAGATTAGTACAATCAGCGGTATTACTCTATTCAGTATTTTAATAAATACCATATTCGTCTGACTTTCCTTTTCGTTTGTTCTTGATCAATGAAATGCCCATATCTTTCTCAGGAGTACATACACAAATTGTATTCCTTTACTGTACGATACAAAATGAACTTAACATAATTACCTCGACGGAACAAAGTACTTTTCAGGTAAAATCCCACCCTTTTTCTACCCCTGACTTGTGTATCCTCAATTACTAATTGAAAATAATCTATCTCATTCTCATTCAAATTGCACATCAAATTTTTCATGTATGCACTCCCATCCCAATCTAACAAAGGGGATACTAATAAAATAAAAGACCAAGCAACATCCCTTTTTTAGTCAATTTGTTGGAATATTAGATCTTTCAACCCGCCCCTCTTCCATCTCACTTCGACTGTTTGGATCTACATCTACGTGTGAACCATTGAATACCGGTCATATGATATCTCATCAGATAATTGTATGTAATGTATAAGTATAAGGAAGGAGAATTGTATAAGAAAGAAGGTAGATTATAGAAAAGAAAGCGTCTAAAAGGATGCAAAATTAAATAGGATTCTTTATTTTTATTGGATCAGGAATCCCCTTTTTTATTTAGTATGTATAAAGGATCTTCCTATGTTATACTATTCAATTCTCGACGATTAATCGATTTGATAGATCAGCTATATTGTTATTCATAATATTGATACTATTCAGTATCATCATTATAGAATTTATACTATTGAATTTACAGGAGTCAAATTTATCATCTCTATGGGATTAGATCCCGAGTTATTGCGAAGCAAAAAAAAAAACACAATGAGATTATGGAAGTAAATATTCTCGCATTTATTGCTACTGCACTGTTCATTCTAGTTCCTACTGCTTTTTTACTTATCATCTACGTAAAAACAGTCAGTCAAAATAATTAATTTGAATGAAATTTGAATTATTAGTTTAGTTCTTATCAATGATTGAAGAAATGAAAGAAAGGGATTCAAACTCCAAGTCTGAAATTAAGTGAAATGATCGGGCTGGAATCAGAAGTGTCTGAGATAGTGTGTAGAAAGAACTATATATAGTTCTTTCTACACACTATCTAGTATACTATTTCTTTATATTAATATATATGTAATATATATATTACATAGTAAAAGTAAAAGAAAGGTGAAATGCTTGACTTGATATGTGGATCGCTCAATGAAAGAAAGATCTAATTTGATTATGTGTAGGACCTCGACTTCCGCGGACAACTACTAGTTGCTTCCGGTAGTAAAGTATGTATCGCCATAATAAGAGAATTACTTTCTCTTAGACTTAGAACAGTAAAAGTAAAGAAAAAAAACACACAGGGATTGGTTTTCTCATTGTAATACCCATAATTCTGGTCAAAGCCGGTTCATCAAAATAGAATATTTAGGAAGAATTTGGTTGGAAGTGGAAGAAATTTCCTATCATGCGTAGATTTTATTTTCTAAATATAACTATGGTAATCATTCATTGTTTGATAGAATGGTTATTATTCATGACTGTATTCATTCCAGTATAATTTTGAAACAGAGACATTTTTGGAAGTCTTCGCAAAACGATTAATTAAACAATTGATACAATTCGATTACTCAATTAGTAGTACCCCTAGAGTCCACTCCTCCCCCATACTACGAGTGAAAGGGAAAATGTAAAGACTACCATTAAAGCAGCCCAAGCGAGACTTACTATATCCATGTAAATTATGTCCCCTATCTCTATCAAGGAATTATTCCATTATTTATCAATAATCATAGTGGAATCAACGGCGCAGAGTCAAAATAGAATTCTGACTTAAGGCGATTGATGAACCAATCCAATGAACCCAATCATAACAAATCCTATCTTATTGGATTTCTGGTAGAATCGGGAAGCATTAAGCACAAATACGATACACACACCCTTTCTTAGGAAATATCAAAGGAATGCTTCTAATGTAAGATGTAGGAATAGTAAGACCTATTGTTTTGTTACCTTTCTTTCATAAACAAAAGAAAAGGCATAAAAATATACCATCAAGATGGATAACTATCTATTTTCTCAGATACCTATATTTGTATTTGATTTCCGATTTTTTATAAGTCTTATTGTCTTTCTGTGAAAGAATCAGGAAACGCCACTACCGCTATTACATACATTCTTTTTTTTTTTTAATCCCCCGGCAAATACAATTTTTGGTTTTTCAACGTTTTACTTTTACTCTATAAGAATAAGAGCCGACCAACCATTTACATTGAATGTCTGAGCACTCAGAGCCTCTCGTGAGTCTGGATATCTTCAGTTCAGTCCTTTCCAAACTTCCTATAAATGGATTTCCCATCGTCCTATCCAATCTAATTCCAGACAGAGTCAGTAGACACTACCTTAGTATAGGTAGTGTAAGATAATTAGGAAGTCTTCATCGTCTTTCGTATAATCCCCTCTTCAATCCTAGGAACAAAAAAGGAGTGTCCTTTAGGAACCCTCAGATTGCGGAACAAGAATTCGTCGATTAAATCAGCAGGATAATAAATCCCAATTTGTTCATCAGGCGACACCCGGATTTGAACTGGGGATAAAGGATTTGCAGTCCCCCGCCTTACCACTTGGCCATGCCGCCAAATCCGATCAAAAATGGATCAAAATTTTATCTATATTCTATTACTATACTAATTACTATAATAATTAGAATAATTACCCATTTTTTTTATTCAAAGAAAATGGGTAATGGTTCCTGCCCTGAATTTTTCAGCCGGAAATCTATTTTTGATTTTCTTTGAATTAGTGAACGATTCTAAAATTTGTATCTCAAATCGTATTTCCTTAATGGCAAAAAGAAAATTGATTTACGACTAATCAATTCTTTTTTCAAAAGAATTGAAATCCTTTTCAATCTCAATTATAACAACATATATGTGTATATGTAAACCCCAGAACAAAAATTGTTACACAGAACAGATAGATACCGAGTTGGGTCTCTCTTATGCACATATACCTGTAGAGAATTATCGTGCTTCAATTTGTCATTGAATATCTTCTCTAGTGAATAGAAAAGCGGATGAAATCGTGAATCCATTTTTTTTTTGGGGGGGGGTGTTTTATCAATTCATTTCCATTTGTACCTGTCGCAAATTCTAACTTGTGCCGAAAATTCTCTTCATTCCTCCATCTCGTCTCCGTTCATACATATAAAATATAGATATGGAATTGGCTCAAATTTCATGTGATTCAGTAAACATAATATACATTCCATCATTGCTAGATCGATCCGGATGGTTAGTTCGATGAAGAGTGAGCCAATACTACAATAATGGGATTTATTCTATAAAGAGGAAACTTAAGATTAAGATGCTCCGTAATAGAAATGAGGGAATGTCCACAATACCTGGATTTAGTCAGATCCAATTTGAGGGATTTTGTAGGTTCATTAATAAAGGCTTGACGGAAGAATTGGATAAGTTTCCAAAAATTGAAGATACAGATCAAGAAATTGAATTTCAATTATTTGTGGAACGATATCAATTGGTAGAACCCTTGATAAAAGAAAGAGATGCTGTGTCTGAATCACTCACATATTCTTCTGAATTATATGTCCCCGCGGGATTCATTTGGAAAAGCGGTAGAGATATGCAAGAACAAACCATTTTTATTGGAAACATTCCTCTAATGAATTCCCTGGGAACTTTTATAGTAAATGGAATATACAGAATTGTAATCAATCAAATATTGCAAAGCCCCGGTATTTACTACCGTTCAGAATTGGACCATAAAGGAATTTCTGTCTATACCAGTACTATAATATCAGATTGGGGAGGAAGATTAGAATTAGAAATTGATAGAAAAGCAAGGATATGGGCCCGTGTGAGTAGGAAACAAAAAATATCTATTCTAGTTCTATCATTAGCTATGGGTTCAAATCTAAGAGAAATTCTAGATAATGTTTGTTACCCTGAGGTTTTCTTGTCTTTCCCGAATGATAAGGAGAAAAAAAAGATTGGTTCAAAAGAAAATGCTATTTTGGAGTTTTATCAACAATTTGCTTGTGTAGGTGGGGATCCAGTATTTTCTGAGTCCTTATGTAAGGAATTACAAAAAAAATTTTTTCAACAAAGGTGTGAATTAGGAAAGATTGGTCGACGAAATATGAATCGGAGACTAAATCTTGATATACCTCAGAACAATACATTTTTGTTACCGCGAGATGTATTGGCTGCTACGGATCATTTGATCGGAATGAAATTTGGAATGGGCACACTTGACGATATGAATCACTTCAAAAATAAACGTATTCGTTCTGTAGCAGATCTGTTACAGGATCAATTTGGATTGGCTCTTGTTCGTTTAGAAAATGCGGTTCGAGGAACTATATGTGGAGCAATCAGACATAAATTGATACCGACTCCTCAAAATTTGGTAACTTCAACCTCATTAACAACCACTTTTGAATCGTTTTTTGGCCTACACCCCTTATCTCAAGTTTTGGATCGAACTAATCCATTGACACAAACCGTTCATGGGCGAAAGTTGAGTTATTTGGGTCCTGGAGGATTGACAGGACGAACTGCTAGTTTTCGGATACGAGATATACATCCGAGTCACTATGGGCGTATTTGCCCAATTGACACGTCCGAAGGAATCAATGTTGGTCTTATTGGATCCTTAGCAATTCATGTGAGAATTGGTCATTGGGGATCTATAGATAGTCCGTTTTATGAAATATCTGATAAATCAAAAGAGACGCAGATGATTTATTTATCACCAAGTAGAGATGAATATTATATGATAGCAGCAGGAAATTCTTTGGCCTTGAATCGGGGTATTCAGGAAGAACAGGTTGTTCCAGCTCGATATCGTCAAGAATTCCTAAGTATTGCATGGGAACAGATTCATCTTAGAAGCATTTTTCCCTTCCAATACTTTTCTATTGGAGCTTCCCTTATTCCTTTTATCGAGCATAATGATGCAAATCGGGCTTTAATGAGTTCTAATATGCAGCGCCAAGCAGTTCCGCTTTCTCGGTCCGAGAAGTGCATTGTTGGGACTGGGCTGGAACGCCAAACGGCTCTAGATTCAGGGCTTTCAGTTATAGCCGAACACGAGGGAAAGATCATTTATACGGATACTCACAAGATTGTTTTCTCGAGTAATGGCGACACTATAAATATTCCATTAGTTATGTATCAATGTTCTAACAAAAACACTTGTATGCATCAAAAACCTAAGGTTCAACGAGGTAAATACATTAAAAAGGGACAAATTTTAGCGGACGGTGCGGCTACGGTTAGCGGGGAACTCGCCTTAGGAAAAAACGTATTAGTAGCTCATATGCCATGGGAAGGTTACAATTCTGAAGACGCAGTACTAATTAGCGAACGTCTGGTATATGAAGATATTTATACTTCTTTTCACATCCGAAAATATGAAATTAAGACTCATGTGACAAGCCAAGGTCCTGAAAGAATCACTAAAGAAATACCGCATTTAGAGGCTCATTTACTCCGCAATTTAGACAGAAATGGAATTGTGATGCTGGGATCTTGGATAGAAGCAGGTGATATTTTAGTAGGTAAATTAACGCCTCAAACAGCGAACGAATCCTCGTATGCCCCTGAGGATAGATTATTACGAGCCATACTTGGCATTCAGGTATCCACGGCAAAAGAAACTTCTTTAAAACTACCTATAGGTGGAAGGGGTCGCGTTATTGATGTGAGATGGATCCAGAAAAAAGGGGGTTCTAGTTATAATTCAGAAATAATTCGTGTATATATTTCACAGAAACGTGAAATCAAAGTAGGTGATAAAGTAGCTGGAAGACATGGGAATAAAGGTATCATTTCTAAAATTTTGCCTAGACAAGATATGCCCTATTTGCAAGATGGAACAACTGTTGATATGGTCTTCAACCCATTAGGAGTACCCTCACGAATGAATGTGGGACAGATATTTGAATGCTCACTCGGGTTAGCTGGGGATCTTCTAAAGAGACATTATAGAATAGCACCTTTTGATGAGAGATATGAGCAAGAGTCGTCGAGAAAACTAGTGTTTCCTGAATTATATGAAGCCAGTAAACAAACAAAAAATCCATGGGTATTTGAACCCGAGTATCCGGGAAAAAGTAGAATATTTGATGGAAGAACAGGAGATCCTTTTGAACAGCCTGTTCTAATAGGAAAGTCCTATATCCTGAAATTAATTCATCAAGTTGATGATAAAATCCATGGGCGTTCCAGTGGACATTACGCACTTGTTACACAACAACCCCTTAGAGGAAGGGCCAAGCAAGGAGGACAACGAGTAGGAGAAATGGAAGTTTGGGCTCTAGAGGGATTTGGTGTTGCTCATATTTTACAAGAGATGCTTACTTATAAATCTGATCATATTAGAGCTCGTCAAGAAGTACTTGGTGCTACGATCATTGGAGGAACAGTACCTAACCCAGAGGATGCTCCAGAATCTTTTCGATTGCTCGTTCGAGAACTACGATCTTTGGCTCTGGAACTGAATCATTTCCTTGTATCTGAGAAGAATTTCCAGATCAATAGGAAGGAAGCTTGATCTGAATGAATCAGAATTTCTATTCTATGATCGATCGGTATAAACATCAACAACTTCGAATTGGACCAGTTTCTCCTCAACAAATAAAGGCTTGGGCCAACAAAATCCTACCTAATGGAGAGATAGTTGGAGAGGTGACAAAACCCTATACTTTTCATTACAAAACCAATAAACCGGAAAGAGATGGATTGTTTTGTGAAAGAATCTCTGGACCTATAAAAAGTGGAATTTGTGCTTGTGGAAATTATAGAGTAATCAGGGCTGAAAAAGAAGACCCGAAATTTTGTGAACAATGTGGGGTGGAATTTGCGGATTCTCGGATACGAAGATATCAAATGGGATACATCAAACTCGCATGTCCAGTGACTCATGTGTGGTATTTGAAACGTCTTCCTAGTTATATTGCGAATCTTTTAGATAAACCTCTTAAGGAATTAGAAGGCCTAGTATACTGCGATGTGTGATTTGATCGAAATTTTCATTTTACAGATTCATAATAAGAAACTGTCATCCCATTCAATCTGATTGGGATGCCCCCGATTTTGACATGTGTCTTTGGAGGAGTAACATGAAGCTCAGAATTATGGGCGTATTCAATACTTCCAAATGGAAGGGGTATTGATCCATGGCCGATTCCGTAAGAGATAAATAGGAATTGCTCGTTATACCTCGTGAAAAAAAAAAAAAAGACCAATTCGTAGAATTGGCTATTCCGTTTCTTTTAGAGAGAAGTTCTGTTCAAGCAAACAAATATGGCATGGTGACAGGAGTCTATCTATCGCATATATGCTTCAAGGGGCATTACGGCATAACCATCGAGGTGAGTGGGGGCCTAAAAGATCGAATGGAACGATATATAGACAAGTAAATCCCTTATGAATCCCCAAATATTCCTTTAAGAGGATTCATTATTTGAGGGGAAGTAGACTACTCAATAATTTCACATTTCCATTTGAAAGTAATTCAGAAAGTTGTTAAAGTCAAAAAAGAATGAGTCAATGAAAGATTGGTCCTTACTGGGAACTTGAGTAAGGAGTAGCTTTTTGTAGGGTTTTTTTGAACAAAGTTTAAAAATAAGAACCCCTTTCTTTATTTGGTATAACTACTTTAGCCGGATGAGAGGAAACCTTCACGTCCGATTTTTTAGGGGGGAATCCCATTCGATGGGAACCTATCTCGATTTTTCTTTTGCTAGGCCCGTAGTAAAAAAACCTACTTTCTTACGATTACGAGGTTCATTCGAATATGAAATCCAATCCCGGAAATACAGTATCCCGCTTTTTTTTACTACTCTAGGTTTTGAGACATTTCG